GGGACCAGAGCTTCCACTGTATGGGTCATAGTTCTGCAGTACGCTCCTGCACGCCGATTCCGTCGAGATAGGTCCATTAGCGGATGGAAAGAATGCTTAGCGACACAGCAGATACTAATGAGAAGGCATTGAAGGAAGTTCGCATTTTTTTTAGGCTCATATTCAGTCGGAATAGTTTAGTTAAGACTTTGCCGTCTTTTCCTCTCGCTTCGTAAAAAGTCTGTAATACTAAGATTAATGAGATTTTCCGTTTCCCAGTCGACTATGTGAACAGCACAAAGCAAAGTTTGACCCTTTAGTGTCCAATGATATCAATGCTTTCTGTTTCAAACAGGAGGGAAGCTTTATGGTTTCGTAGCTTCTACTTTTTCTTCTACTTTAGGGTTTGATAGAATCGTCCGCTATTACAGACTTTGATTATCTGTGGGGCAGTGCGTTAGACGAAGGAAGTAGCATCTAATCTAAGGAAGATGAAGACCGGATATTCAAAGGAATATTTGACAAAGCAGAAGCATTACAAGCATACATAAAATAGGAAGCCTACACACACCGTAGACCAGCCACACACCATTAAAAAGGAAACTAAGAACATAGTACATAAACCAAAGACATAGAGCAACATGAAAGATAACAAAGAAAGCCATGCATTAAAACACATTACTTTGGGTCGACGGACTCCTTATTTCAATCTTATCGAAAGAAAGAGTCGACGGACTCTTCTATTCTAGTCTCCCCGGCGACCGTGGGTGACAGCCTGTATTATTAGGCCTTCCTGCTCCTTCAGGAGAAAAGAAATCCTGTGTTTCAGACCGCGAATGCGGTCCCGTAAAAGTTGCATCCTTCTGCCCACGACCTCCGGATCGAGAGCAGGCGGATGCTCCCAGAACAGACCAAGCATTTGCTCACATTGGAGCTTTTCGTTTTCCACGGTTTGTATTTCTTGTTGAATGCTCGCCAGTCTGTTCGCGATATCCATGTCTACTCACTTTCTTGCCGACTTCTAAGTGCCCTCTTTGCCAAATAGAGACTGAAAGAAGCTTCTATTTATAGGCAGGCCCTAAACCCTTTCTTATTAGTCATAATTCTTGTCTTAGTTCCGTAACATGGTTCAACCCCGGCTTTTCATGAATATGGAACCCCCTTAACTAGATTTTAGTGCGCTGAAGAATTCTCCCCTGGATAAAGGCCCCGCCCCTCAAAATCAAAGAGTCCTTTTTGGCGGGTATTGCCACGCGGCTTAATTACGACCACTCCCTCGGGAATAAGAGGCAATAATAGAACGCACTGTATAGAGTACTCCCCCGCTTTTCTCGGGTTTCCAAAGGCCCGTCACTCCTTACTCGACAGCTCAAAGCTGACCAGAGTCCTCGTTTACCCTACGTGCACTATTTAGCTCTGCCTACTCAGATCACGCTTTTATTTGTCTATTTTTTATTGGCTGATTCCCAGGTAACTGACTTCGGCCAATCCTTACTCGACAGCTCCGTCCTTTGGTGAGCACCGAAGCTAGCTCTCTTGAATTTCCCCGGAAAGACGGAACCTTTCCAGCTCACTCTGTCAGTCCACTAAGACGCGTATAGAGTAAATGAGCACAATAACTTTTTCAGTACAATAAGTCCCCTTCTCCACACTTTTGTTTTTGGGCTTTCTTGGATTCGTTTCCCCAGTAATTCCATTTTGGACTCGGGCGTGGGCTTTTCCATTGGGCTCAGTATCATAATTATCCCAAAAGCCCCCTCTCCTCTTCCTGCTTGTCAATGGGCTTAGATGGATCAAAGCATTAGATAGAATGCTAAGTCCAATTCCTCAATATTCTTCTTCTTCAGTGGCCCAAGCAAGATCATCTATCAGAGAGGATAGGGTCCAAGGTAATTGATTACTCTTTTAAAAGAGGGAACTCGAGCATTTATTGCGAGAGGTACTGACGTAACTCGACTAAAAGGAGAGGAAAGCTTTCACTGCCGGGTATCTCCTCCGATCGTACTTCAAAGATCAGCTTTGACATAGTCTGTACCACTGGGACTCTCACTAAGAAAGTCTGATGAGCCCTATCTCAAGAATTGCCAGGTATTTCATGCAACTCAATTCTAGTGTTCATCCACTAAACTTCTCAACGGGACAAAGATGAGATGATTGGAATCAAAATGTGATAGCATTTTACGGAGCAAGAGGCAAGGAAAGGTATGCTAGTTAGCTAGGCTAGCGCTCATTCCTTCTTTCGAAACCAAGTCGTAGTGACGAAAGGAAGGCAGACGCGCAGGTCAGATCAGCCCGCCGCTTATTTATCTCGTAGTTCCACTTTAAGATCGTGGAGCAACACCAAAAGAAGTGAGCTTTTAGGGTTAGGAAGCGAGAAGAAGAGTGAAGGTCGCCCCTATAAAGTATGTTCAAAGAATGGCTTGAGTGAAAGCTGGAGTGGCACAAGACAGATTGAAAGCTAAGGGAAGGGAGGTTTGCAAGGAGGTATACTGGCAGAGCAGGAAGATAGGCAAAGGAGAATCGGCCCGATGCCTACACCTATTGAAAGGGGCGACGGCTCAGATGAAGCGAGCCTATCTTGTTTAGTAAGGGAGGCAGTCTAAAGCGATCTGCTCTTCTTCTTCCTCCACTGGAACTATTACTGAAGAAGGAAGGCTTGATGCTAGTCGTATTACATCTCCAGCAACTAAAGAAAGAGCTAGAACTGCAACTGCACCTATAGAATCAACTTCAGATGGAAAGGTTTGAAAGAAAGCAGCTAGGAGTGGTTCATAATCCGATCCCTTTGAGTGGAAGTAATTATCGCTGGTTCCATCCCGGGAGTGCCCTATAAGCATGAGTTGCCCTCGATAAAGAGAAGGGGCTAGGCTTGCAGACCTTCTGCCAGTAAGCGAGTGGGAGATGCGCGGAATAGTGTGCTGAACCAAGGCAGACTTCGAATACTTCCTCGATACCCAGAAAAAGTAGCAAACTATAGCAAAGTATCAGATTTACGGTTGCTTCGCTAGTCCTTGGAAAACGGATGTCGCTGATCTGCGTTTAATCGCGTTTAAAAACTGGTTTAAGGTTTAGGACCTCGGAAATAAAGTGGTTGAAAGTGTTGGTACCTCGGAAAACAGAATAGCTCACCCAACTTTCAGGAGATTACTGAACTAAGCGGAGAATTACCCGTGAACTTACTATAGGATTCGTATGCATTCCTCAGATTAGACAACAGCCCTGCTTATCTCAGATGTCTGATTTCTTCCTTTAAGCCATCCATATGCTGCAGAACTCCTAAGATTCCTTCTTCAAAAGGGTTGCTTCGCTAGTCCAGCACCATATTAATAACTGAGAGAGATAAGATACCTTGCAGATTTAGGATTTGTCACATATCAGATACGTACCAAACGGAGTCTATGGCCTTTCTTCTGTTAAGAACTCCCGTTCCTTAGATATGAGATCGGAATTGGAAATAGGACTTTTCGCATGACCCTAGCATTTGACTCCCAAGCACACCCCAGCACAGATAAGCCATACCTCATCACAAAGATACCAAGATAGATTAACCACAATCGTTGAGGCCTTCGCCTTGCAACTTACTAAAGTCATCTCTGTGCTACAGAAAATAACTTCTCCTTAAGTCCCTAGCGAAGCAACCTAGCGAAGCAAGCTAGTTGACCTTTGCCTTGCAACTACATCTCTGTGTTACAGAAAACTTCGAAAGACAGATGACCTGTTAAAGTGTGAAGTCTACACCCCCGAATGCTCACTCGATATCAGGGTGACTAATCAACACTCACAGTACATGGGTTAGGTCCTACTCTAGCGAAGCAACCAGTTGACCTATAAACCCTGACAGAGAAGGACCTCTCATTAGGTCCAACATCGTACATCGGTTGATCTTCTGCCTGAGAGAGACCCCGCATTAGGTCATAACTGTACCGTTAGGGGTACGACAAAAACCAGTTCAATCGATCCGTACTCTACTATACTCTAGGAACAGTACTCGAGGGACATGGCGAAGTTCCATCTGAAGAGAAGCGGAGAGCCCAATCATGCTTCAATCTGCAAGAGGTCTCTTATGAAATAGATAGCTACTCTAATTTCGGAGTGTGCTCATGTTGGGTAGGTAGCAGGGCCAGACAATCCCTTGACTTTCGTGTGTGCGTACTATGCTGCTAGTCATGTTACTGCCAACTCAAAGATAAAAACTAGAAACCAACTTCACAGGAATGAAGCTAACATAGATAACTAGCCTTGCTTTGGAATCCCATCTGAAATGACAGAATTCTTCGTTTAATCGAAAAAGCTGAACTCCTAAGATTCCTCACCTTAAAAGAAAGCGGAAAGCCCTATTCTGAAAGGATAGCTGGCTCAGAGATGAAAGAAAGGTGATTAAACGCACAAAATAGGCCTATTATAAAGGTTTATACTGTTTCGTCAATCCCAAATCAAAGAGGTATCTAAGCTTGAACAATCGGGAGTTGAGCTCGTCCTCTTCTTAAGATCTCTACCTTAGGAGTTTTGTTCGATCGATTAAACAGCACAGCAATGAAAAGTAGTAGTTGCCATGGATGTCACGGATGATAGATGTACTGGGAGTAGCTACTACCCACCACGGTAGACTAGAGTTCTCCTTTCGAAGAGGAAGACCTAATTCCTTAGCTAACACCTTCCCTTAACTCTTAACTCTGAGCTTCTAGAGTAAGGATATTCCTCGTTTCGAATAATACTCGAGCTGGGTTAAGCAAGGCAAGGAACCTGACCGATCAACTGCTGAGGAGATGTAGTGCAGCACACCGTCGCCTACTTTGTCTGACAAGCTCACAAGGAAGTAACCTGAAAAGTGGTATTGGATGCTATAGGCCTTTCTGTGCTATATCCGAGGTACTGAGACCTTACCCACCCTCGAAACGTGGGATTCGCACTAAGCAACTGAAAAGGTTTCTCCAAAGCCGGTAAATTCAAAAGTTGACTCCAACAGGGGTCTCACCTCCTCCACTTTTTAGAGGTAATAGGCGGACTCTTACCCAACATTCCCAGCTTAGAAATACAGCTTTTCTTTTCCTATCGAAGCAAGTTCTCTGTACAGCACACTGTTGCTTTTTCTGTGCTCTAGTAACGAAGGTCAGGACTTCTCGCTTTTAGCAGTCTTCCGAAATGTTGCTGCGCTTCATGAAGGGATGTCGAAAAAGTGGTTAGTCTTAATCCTTCTCTGCTTTTTTTTACTTCCGTGTGCTATGAAGAAGAAGATTAGGCTTAGGTAAAGGATGAACAAGCCAATGATGGTACGAACCAGACGGGTGTGCTCCAGTACCAGTTGGGACATCTCGTTAACCAAGCCATGAATCAGACATTTCACACGCACGCCTCTCTCATCAAAGAATCAAGAAGTTAGTCATGACATCAACAGCGATCTTCCTCCGTTCGATAGGGGGTGAACTGCGCCTTACCACTTGCAGAGGGAGCTACGGTCGCTCACAGGTCGTTGCTCGCTCTCTCCACTGACGGAAAAGGCGTAACTACTCTTGGAGGAAGGGCTGGGAAGGTTGGGAAGGGAGGAGGGGAACAAGCTAACGGGAGAAGGGGAGAGAGAGAACGAAGTGAACGAACGAACATACTATGATTGTCTGGTTGTGAGCCATTGGCGAACTATCAACAGAGTGTACGACCGTAGGGGTAGGGAGGGAAGAGTAGCGAAGCGATGTTCCAGTTGAAGCATGTACTCTAGCCGGCATGTCCCACCTCGTCTAGATCACTCCTGGATGTCTTGAAGGTGTCGCTAAAGCACGCCACCCCTTCTCCTCTGTTGAATCTATCTCTCTTGGTTCGCTGGTAATTCCTATTCATGATGGGATCAGGTAGCTAGGCGGAGCCCGTATTCCTGTAATTCCCTGGGATGTGTTTAAGCGTAAAATGAGCTGCTGTCTGTATCTGAGCGACCGGGTCTCCCTCTTACGCACCAAGTGCAGCTAAAGCAGGGGCGAAGACGAGGCTTGCAGACCTTCTGACTTCCCTGTCCGGGATCTCTTCACTGGATGTGTCGTGTTCCTTTGGCCCACTCCCCATTTGTTGGAAGGGTTTGTCCGGCCGGCGATGACGGTGCAGCTAAAGAAGTACGCGACAAGTGGAGCTGCTGCTTAGTCACTCTCTTCCCTCCTCTGGTCGGATGGGAATTCCTCGGCACGACTGGGCAGCTAAGCATCATTGGCTTGGTCAGCCTTTACCTAACCAACTCACAAATCGGACGCAGGCTCATCAAACAGCGCTTTCTAGCTTTCTTCAGGATTTAGCCTGAACCGATGCCAGAGCTCTCAGTGGTTTGTGGACTCGAACCACAGTAGGAATTTACAGTTCCGGCTCCCCAGTGGAGCGTAACCACTTTCTTACTCGTAAAGGCAAAGAAAAAAGGGATCCGCCTCGAATCAAAACCTTCTTTCTTTTCGAAAAACGATCTTTCTTCTCTTATGAAATTGATAGTTTCGAAAAACGATCTTTCTTCTCTTATGAAATTGATAGTTTCGAAAAACGATCTTTCTTCTCTTATGAAATTGATAGTTTGTGAGAGGAATGCAATAACTCGACTATTTACATATTTGATTTCCAGCAACTGATCTTTCTATCTTTCTGCTCCATCCTTCTTCTAAAACTGCTATCCTTTCAGATTGACTCCCTACTCATAAGAATAAAAAGGTCAATCAGACCATTTGTAAAATCTGTCCTTTGGCTAAACAAAAACACTTACCTTTTAAATCTCATAATAACATTTGTGATGAACCTTTTGATCTGATTCACATTGACATTTGGGGCCCTTTTTCAGTTGAAACCACAGAACAGAAGGTTTTCGATATTTTTGAACCATAGTGGATGATCATTCAAGGGCTACTTGGGTCTATCTTCTCAAAAGTCAAAGAGAGTTTCTTCCCGAAGGGGGATGGAAAAATATAGCAACTCGTACTACCTAATATTCCGCTCTAGGCCTAGTGCTACTCGCATTAGATTCAACCATCTGCCTAGATCGGAAAGAGATAGCTCTAAGAGCAGCTTTCCCCGTTCTGACCGGTGCATCCAGAGCAGAGCAACCTCCCCTCTCAGATTTTTTTGAGTTAGCCATAGGTAGTAAAGATGCCCACTCTTTTGACCTGCCTTACCCTTCAAGGCAGTTCTTCCTTATGAAGGTGGGACTGTAAAAGAACCGGTTGAAGTACCAACTCCAACTACTGCTTTTTCTACTGCAGCTACGGCTGCTGATCGATCTAGTCCTTTGATCTAGTCTAATCTTTTTCCCGGTAGCCGGTAGAAGTCTAATGTCCTATAGCCGAAAGGCATTAAGCTAATCATGGTTCCCGCTCTTAGCCGTTGGGAGTCCGATGCGACGGGCAGCGCAGCCAAGCTTGATATCTTCGGTTCTCCTTCTTCTCCATTACAGCACAGAGGATTAGCTCTGGTTAGGAAAATAGCTGGTCAAAGCATCGGAAAAGCAGAGGAGTGTGCTGACTTCAGTAGCTAGTCAACCAACTTCTGCTCAACCCTAGGAACAAGGAAAGTATCAGCCGATAACTCTGTTCACTTGGTGTGGGATTCCTAAAAGTTTACTATTATCGCACGCCAAAGAGTGTGCTGAAAAGGGAATAGTTGGTTAACTACCGAAGCTATAAACAAATACCTGCTAAAACCAAGGGAAGCAAGAGTAGGAACTACCCACCCAGGAATCAGCATTCTAAACTGCAGCACAAGCACAACCCTGCTTTTCCATTCCTTCATAGCCCACCTCTTCATTGGCCATAAAGCCTTGATTTCCTTGGACCACGTACACTGATGATTGGTCGGGCTGGGCTACTCTATGGGCGTATGCGCCTAAACCAGGCTCAAAGCGATGAGACTTCTCGGTTAGACTCAAACAATAGATCAGGTCAGTTTGGAGGAGCTTTATTTGACTCGGTCTCTAAGAAGAAAGGGCAGCCCTCTGATATATCTTTCGACTTCACCCTCGGCCAAAGCACAGTAAGTTAGAGACTCCTAGTCTCTACTAAATCAATCTATAGCTTCAACACTCTCCTAGCGCAGCAACCTTCTCTCTTTCTCCCTTACTTGCCTCCCAGTCTTGAGCAGCAATCATCTTTGCTTATGCGGACGAAAGTCTTTCCACAGCACTCCGACAGAAGTCTCATATGATGACTCTGTTTACTCAAGAGCCTTCTTTCTCGATTAAATGCCTGCCCACTACCCCAAGCAAGCCGCATAGGTCTTTGTTAGCAGCTAGGCTTCTGTTTCTTTCCATAAGCGACTTCTCCTGTAGATGCCCAAAATAAAGCTTTCGCTCAAGGGATATCGCTTCATTTACTGCGTTAGGGTGGTGCCAAGCCCTTCATCTCTGGCTAAGGCTCAGTCAGATAGGCTCAATATCGGGCTTATCCGGCGAAGTCTCAAACTCTGTTGTGCCAGGGATATCAGGCTTGAGTTGGGACAGGTGCTTATTTCGATACCGCTTCTGTTGTTTTTGTGATGCTAGTGATCACATTTACAGTTAGAAGTAGGCCATGATTGATTAGCTAGAGTAGAGCTAGGTTGGTGCTGCTTTGCTTGGCAATCCTTGATCTAATTGAATCAGAATCCGCAAGATAAGCAGCCGAACGAGCAGAGCAGTAGAAGGACAGGTCATCTAGAATCCTATTCTTCCGATGCTTTGATCGGTTCCTTCTGATATGGAAGAGTTGACTACCCAGCACATCTTTGTTTGCTCGACTCGGTAAGTACAGCCGCTTCCTTTATTCTTTTCTTTGAACCATTACTCTCAAGCGGACTACTCCGTTGGCCCAGTGACCCTTGGTCTTTTGTTGCTGTTCCCCGTTCCCTTTATCAGCTCTTTACCAGCTATCCGATTACCAATGAACAATAGCTATGACCGATAACCAAGGTTCGTAGAAACTCTATAAGGAGAGGCATAGACCGGTGGTCCCTTCCAAGTGCCTCTTTGTTTTGTACGAGCTGTTTCCAAGTGTTTTGATTAGTCGAGTCTTCTTCTGAGTCCAGCACTTTTCCTTTGTCCGATCGTCCGTCTCTTCCTCTCCTCTTGGTCGAGTTGCTAAAGCACCTATCTTTCTGATCCGAAGCCAAGGGATGTGCGATGTTTCTTTCTTTTGTTATTGTGCTAATTGCACTTTAGATTGAGAAGATAGGACTGATCGGTATCCATTGAAGATTCCCTTGCTTATCGGCATTCCTGCCCTGTGCACTGCTTCCTCAGCTTCGAAGCTTGGTTTGTTTGTCTCGAAGATTGACGACTTATCGGCTGTTGATTGACCGGTATCTGGTATGCTTCTTCTTCCTTACAGTCGACTGTTGCTACTTCGGACTACTACCATTCACTGCTGAGAAGAAGCTGTTGTTTAAGGAGCGGCACCGATCAGTGCCTTGTTCCTGTTACCAGTGTCTTGTCTTGGTTCCTTGTGCCCATTGTCTCCTAGTGTTTTGTTGAGTTTACTGTGTCGATAAAGTCCTTTTTATTCGAGGAAGTGTAGCCTTTTCAATTACAATTCTTTTATTCGTCCGAGTTTACTGTGCCATTTCGAGACTGTCCTTCATCCGAGGTATCGTGTTTATTGTGCCATTTATAGACATTGAGGACATTACTGTGTTGTACCAAGCACCAATAGTGTGAGGATTAAGCCGTTATTCTATCTTCCTTCCTTCGCTCTAACGGGTGGATTCGCTCTAACAGGAGGATTCCGCTCACTTGGGGTGGAGTAGCGTATGCACCTCTCTTTCTTTGTTGCCTCCGGTGTGCTACCGAGCCTTTCCCAGGTATTTACTTACTGCCGGTTTACTCCACAGCATTGCCATCTTCTTTGTTTTGTTGGTATGAGCTGATCGGCCCTCTCAAGCGTAAAGTAGTCCTCTGATTGTGTTGTATTGGCTCCTTAAGCAACATTTGTTTACTTATGACCGGGTGCTGCTTATGCCTAGACATCTTCCCCAGGACTTCTTCTCGAAAGACGTTGACCTATGGTAGGTGCTGAGTCCAGCACAGTTGTTCCTTTGTTACTGTGCCATTTCGAGACCTTCGTCCGATCATTGTTCCTTTGAAGACCTGTCTTTTATTCCTTCTCTTTCCTTGCAGTAATTAACTCACATTTATGGTAATGCTGATGCTTGGCAGCTTCACTGTTCCTTCTTGTTGTGCGTAGGCTTGGCGTTGTTTACTCCACCGTGCTATCTTTGTGCTGCTAATCAGTATAGTATATTCTTTGCATACTGCTATCTTTGTGCTAATCCATTTCAGTAAACGGGAAAGTGGAGGAGTAATGATTGGTTCCATCAATCTTATTATTTCCTTTGTTTTGGCTTGGGTTTCTTTCATACGAGTAATGCTATTTATCAATCTTTGTGTTCATCAGTAGACTCTTCAGCTCCTGGCTCCTGATCAATCTTCCACTCTGCGCCTGCTGCTGATCCATGTCATTCAGATGTTCCTCGTCCTGTTGATAAAGCACCTTTGCACCTTTTCCTCGAGGTTGGGGTTTCGGTATGCTTACAGGGGTTTTAGGGCGGAGTATGAGCGTGTTGTTTATTCATCGGCACCTTGACCTTGACTAATCGACGTAGAGCGTCTTGGCTTCTCGTACGGCTTGGTGCTGTAATCTTTCTTTCCTTGGTCAGTGGATTATGGTTCAGTACAGATAGTGATAATGCTCCAATGGTTACTGCACCTGTGTAGGGAATCTTATTTCTTTTTCTTTCTTTCGTAATTAAGTCCATTTTATCAGTCGGGGAAGGGAGGGAGAGTCCTGCTTCGGACCTGTGACCTGCTTCGGGGCATAAGTGTATTAGTGCTTCTGTGTACGATTGTGCTGATCAGTCGTTCGTGCTTTTGCGATAATGCGATAACTAAAATAAAGAAGAATGTGAAAGTATGAGTTTTGTACTTGAGTGATGTGCTACTGATCAGTTGTGTGAGGGCTTTTGTTTCCATAGAGCGTGTGCGAAGTGTGGAGTTTCGTACTTGACTCCATCCCGTGATCAATGTGCTAATCATTTCAATATTGAGACTCCATCCTGCTTCTGCTCCTGATCCTTTGTGCTGCTAATCAGTTTTGTATGCCAAACTGCTCCTTTGTGCTAATCATCAGTAGAAAGTGGAGGAGTAATGCTTGGTCAAAGTGCTGTAGATTTGTTTCGGTACGAGCACTGCCTTTGTGCTAATCATCATTTCAGTATATTCTTTCTTTCGTGTTCCATCCTGATTAATCTGTAATCTATGTTTTGTACAGCTGGCTTGGGAATCATCAGTAGAGTCTTTCCGCTCCTGATCTGTCAACTTTCTTTCGTACGGCTGCTTGGCGTGCTGTCATCTTTGCTACTCCGCTTCGTACGGTTTTGGGTGAAGGTTCAATCTTTTGTTTCGTACGAGTCGGATATGTTTGTGCGAGAAGAAGGACAGCTTTCGTAGAGAGTCCGATCAATCTTCCACTCTTGCACTTGCATTCATTCGGTTCTCCTCTCAGTTCCGTCTAAATCCCCTCGTCCTGACTAAAGCACCTCTCCGTGTTCCGTCGATCACCTAGATAAATTAAGTATAGTAATAAGAATGAAAAGTATGGCTTAGCGTGTTGGATCAATCAGTCATTGCTTTCATCTTGAATTAAGTATATAGAAAAGAAGTGTTGTCTGTGCCAAGTCTAGAAGTGGTAGTATTAGCGATCCTATTGAGGTGTTTATCGGGTTCGCTGCTCGAATTTCAATAAAGTCAAGTTTCCTCAATCCCGTTTCTGTTGAGTTGCCAAGATTTCTCAATCCTTGTATTAGTTGATCCTTTTGTTTATTCGAAAGATCGGCGGGATGCTACTTCAGGTAGGGTACGGGCGCTCTATCATTGTCTGATTTTAGGTTTCTGATCGCTAGCCTGCCGGGCCGCCCCCGCGATCAAACTATCAATCTCATAAGAGAAGAAATCTCTATGCCCCCTTTTTCTTGGTTTTCTCCCATGCTTTTGTTGGTCAACAACCAACCACAACTTTCTATAGTTCTTCACTACTCCTAGAGGCTTGACGGAGTGAAGCTGTCTGGAGGGATTTGTTGAAATCAATTAATCTAATCATGCCTCAACTGGATAAATTCACTTATTTTTCACAATTCTTCTGGTTATGCCTTTTCTTCTTTACTTTCTATATTTTCATATGCAATGATGGAAATGGAGTACTTGGGATCAGCAGAATTCTAAAACTACGGAACCAACTGCTTTCACACCGAGGGAAGACCATCCTGAGCAAGGTAAGGCTTGGAAAAAATCGTAGTTCAGATTCAAGTCGGTTCAAGGTCTCAGCGTTCGCCACCCATTATTTAATCATTTTCGTGGTCCCAAAATTGGGGCCAGTTTTTTCTATTCTTAGTATTTTACAATTTTTGGTGGGGTTGAAATGGGGGTTGTTAGGAAATGAAATCTTTCATTTCGGCGTCGGACCAGATGGCGTCGCGCCCCCAGCTCTAGATCTCAACGAGCGCCCGCCACTGCATCTTTTGTACGCGGATGTTGAGAGTTCCGACTCTCAACAAGCGCGAAATAA